TTTCCTTTGACTCCAACTCCAAATCAGGTAGAGCCTTAAGTTATAAGTTCAATTTTTTATTTGTATGGAAAAGGTAGTTGGAGTTAGTTTATCAGAATCAAAGTAGGACTAATGGGGTTTTCTTTCCTTTGTAGCATCAAATTGAATTGTAGAAATAATTTTTGGAATTCTTATTCTTAGCGATATTACTGATTACTAATGAGCAATCTTTTAGTTTATTAAGAAGATAAAAAGGGAATTCTCCCCTTTGTGAAATAAAATTAGAATTAGGCGAGACAAATAAAAGGAATTCAATCTTCCTCTCTTGCGGATGTATATAGAATTCAAATATAGAAAAAAATAGATATAGAGTTTTTGATCTTTCGATATCTCGCGATAATTCTATTTTTACTAAAATAAAATCCTCCTTCCCTTCTTGGATCGGGGTCAAATTCTAACGAATCTCATTTTTCAAAAATTTTGACTAACACTCTTTTTTTTTTATTTATTATTCGTAGATTTGAATAATAAATCAAGTGGATTATTATACAGATATCTTTCGATCGTCATTAACAGTCCTTGTACTTTTTTTATTAGATATATATCTACTATAAAACTAATTACATATTCATTAGTTTAGTTTATTACTTAGTAATTAGTTTTATAGTAGTATAATATACGAATTCTAATATAATTGTTAATTATTATTGAGATATCTTTATAAGTAACAATAACAGGTACAAATATAAAATTGAGGTACCCATTCTATGACAACTCTCAACAGCTTACCCTCTATTTTTGTGCCTTTAGTGGGCCTAGTATTTCCGGCAATTGCAATGGCTTCTTTATCTTTATATGTTCAAAAAACTAAGATTTTTTAGATGCGATGGGACCAAGACAAAATTTGATCTATTTTTTCAAAACTTAGATATCATGGATATCTATATTAGTAGAATATTGTATAACAAGTAGTTTTTCCAAATAGAAATCAAAAAGCTATTTCTTATGCATGCGTATTCGTAAACACGATGTATGGGTAAATTAATAGTAGCTGTGGACTGGGATCGCAGCAGATGGATGATATAAAGTCCATGTATCATAGGTATGTAGATCTTTATGGGGGATCCTATAAAGTAAAGGGGATTCTTTTAGATCTAAGTAATTCGATGGATTATTCCTAAAGGTTCACAAATAGTGCTAGCTGATTAGAGTTACTTCGGAAACAAAATAAAAAATCAAAATTAAAATATATGCTTATTATCTCAATTCCAATAAAATGCAACTGGATCTGGTATGTATGAGTTGGCCATCAGAATCTATATGGATAGAATTTATAGCGGGGTCTAGAAAAACAAGCAATTTCTGCTGGGCTTTTATCCTTTTTTTTTGTTCATTAGGATTTTTATTGGTTGGAACTTCTAGTTATCTTGGTAGAAATTTGATATCTTTATTTCCGTCTCAGCAAATAGTTTTTTTTCCGCAAGGAATCGTGATGTCTTTCTATGGGATTGCGGGTCTCTTTATTAGTTCCTATTTATGGTGCACAATTGCGTGGAATGTAGGTAGTGGTTATGATCGATTCGATAAAAAAGAAGGACTAGTGTGTATTTTTCGTTGGGGATTCCCTGGGAAAAACCGTCGCATCTTTCTACGATTCCTTATCAAGGATATTCAATCTATCAGAATAGAAGTTAAAGAAGGTATTTCTGTTCGTCGTGTCCTTTATATAGAAATCAGAGGTCAGGGTGCCGTTCCTTTGACTCGTACTGATGAAAATTTGACTCCGCGAGAAATTGAGCAAAAAGCTGCGGAATTGGCCTATTTCTTGCGCGTACCGATTCAATTGAGAAATGAAGAATAAATTCAATCAAATGCGGCAAGAGGAAAAAACTCAAGTCAAGAACCCCTTTTTTTCTAGAGCATAACCTAACTGAACTTTTTTAAGAATCCCCATTCATTCTTCGAGCCAAAGCAGGCGTATACGTAAGAATCATAACCTAAAACAAAACCATTTTTTTTTTACTTGCTATTTTTATCAAGATTCTTTCGTCTCGAAATCCGCATAGAATCATATTTATTACTTGAACTTGAAGGGGTTCTTTTGAGCATTTATCGAAAGAGGACAATTGCTTCGAATCGGATCAATTTGAATCTCTGGAAATAATATTCTATATATTTATATTTTCACTCGAATTTGAAGTGGATTCTTATCATATTTTTGACTTCTATATTTTAGATTCAAGGGCTAAGCACTTAATAAAAAAGCAGAGAATCAATTCCTGGGATTACTATCTATCTTATAATGGAACTCCTGCTTGATAGAAAGATTAGATTGCCTAGAGTCAATGAAAGAGGTGGTTCATTAATAATTCACAGATGAAAAAATGTTAAAAAAAAAAAAGAAAACATTCATTCCCCTTCTATATCTTGCATCTATAATATTTTTGCCCTGGTGGATTTCGCTCTCATTCAATAAAAGTATTAAATCCTGGGTTACAAATTGGTGGAATACTGGGCAATGCGAAACTTTCTTGAATGACATTCACGAAAAGAGTATTCTAGTACAATTCATAGAATTAGAGGAACTCTTCCTCTTGGACGAAATGATAAAAGAATACCCGGAAACACATCTACCAAAACTTCATATAGGAATACACAAAGAAACGATCCAATTGGTCACGATTCACAATGAAGATTGTATCCATATGATTTTGCACTTCTCGACAAATATAATCTATTTCTTTATTCTAAGTAGTTATTCCATTTTAGGTAATGAGGAACTTGTTATTATTAACTCTTGGCTTCAAGAATTCCTATCTAATTTAAGTGACACAATAAAAGCTTTTTCTATTCTTTTATTAACGGATTTCTGTATTGGATTCCATTCAACCCACGGTTGGGAACTAATGATTGGTTATATCTACAAGGATTTTGGGTTTGCTTATAATGATCAAATTCTATCTGGTCTTGTTTCCACCTTTCCTGTCATTCTAGATACAATTTTAAAATATTGGATCTTTCATTATTTAAATCGCGTATCTCCGTCACTTGTAGTTATTTATCATTCAATAAATGATTGAGAAATGATTCACTGATCCAAATCCAATTCAAATATAAAGTTTGTTTGTTACTTTGTATACAAGCATGCAAAGTCGAACTTACTTTATTCTTTCTACCCGTCGAGGGGGGAATTGCTGCTATCTTTCGGTAAAATTTTTTGAGTATTTTTAGTTTTAGTATACAGTAAATAACAAAATGGTGGATAGGGGACTAGACTAGCGACCTACCAAATTTTATTGTAGAAATTTTCGGGATCAACGATTGGACCATGCAAACTCAAAATACCTTTTCTTGGATAAAGGAAGAGATTACTCGATCTATTTCCCTATCGGTCATGATATATATAATAACCGGCGCATCCATTTCAAACGCATATCCCATTTTTGCACAGCAGGGTTATGAAAATCCACGAGAAGCAACTGGGCGTATTGTATGTGCTAATTGCCATTTAGCTAATAAGCCCGTGGATATTGAGGTTCCACAAGCGGTACTTCCGGATACTGTATTTGAAGCAGTTGTTAGAATTCCTTATGATATGCAACTGAAACAAGTTCTTGCTAATGGTAAGAAAGGCGCTTTGAATGTAGGGGCTGTTCTTATTTTACCGGAGGGCTTTGAATTAGCACCGCTCGATCGTATTTCGCCCGAGATGAAAGAAAAGATAGGCAATCTGTCTTTTCAGAGTTATCGCCCCACTAAAAAAAATATTCTTGTTATAGGCCCCGTTCCTGGTCAGAAATATAGTGAAATTACCTTTCCGATTCTTTCCCCAGACCCTGCTACTAATAAGGATATTCATTTCTTAAAATATCCGATATATGTAGGCGGAAACAGGGGAAGGGGTCAGATTTATCCTGACGGTAGCAAAAGTAACAATACAGTTTATAATGCTACAACAGCGGGTATAGTAAGCAAAATCATACGAAAAGAAAAAGGGGGATACGATATAACCATAACAGATCCATCGGACGGGCGTCAAGTGGTTGATATTATCCCTCCAGGACCAGAACTTCTTGTTTCAGAGGGTGAATCTATTAAACTCGATCAACCATTAACAAGTAATCCTAATGTGGGTGGGTTTGGTCAGGGGGATGCGGAAATAGTACTTCAAGACCCATTACGTGTTCAAGGCCTTTTGTTCTTCTTTGCATCTATTGTTTTGGCACAAATCTTTTTGGTTCTTAAAAAGAAACAGTTTGAGAAGGTTCAATTGTTTGAGATGAATTTCTAGATCCGTGGATTTATCAACATGAAATTCGTAAAAACGAATCAAACTCTTTCTGGCCATTGGGTTAGTTAGGTATGATCAAAAAAAGTATGAAATTTGCTTGTTTACATCTCTTTCCCCCATATAAGATATGCCTGGAATTCCTTTTATCGCATTTCTAATATGTATATTTATTGTGAAGAACACTGTTTGGCCTTACCCCTTCTTTGCTTTTTTCAATCCCAATTTGATAGGTGTGACTCGATCCCTATTCGTGTGTCAGATCGAAATGTTCAAAAATAGGTTTTTTCTGTTCTAATATCTAATAGAATCTAATTTGACTAGATACTAAACATACGATAAGTAAGAGGAGCCTAGAAAGGAAGGATAACTGAGAGAACACAAATAATTAGAGGGAGTCTTTTTCGTCTTCGACACAAGAAAGGGATGTATAAAAGCCCCTTTCTTGTGTCGAAATAATAAAAGTTCTTGGTGGCATTCGTCAAAAATTTCTATTCTTAGTTTCTATTTTTCCCTATTTTTCAGAGGCTTTTTTTACTAGTTTTTTTTAGATTTCTATTTCAAATTTAGACTTAGACATAGTAGAACTTTACTCTATTTATTTTAGTATTAGTATCGCACCAAAGTTTGAAATTTTTTATAAGTTCATTGATTCTATTTTCTCACAAAAAATTCTTATTATTAATAAGAAAGAATTCAACGGGCCCCTCCCTCGCGAATCAGGCAAAGAAAG